AATGTGTCACCACTTTCCTGATCCTGAGGTATCTTTATGTAAGATACCCTTGCATAAATAGTCAAAAAAAAGGTTTTTTTTGACCATTGAGGAATTTTTGATATGTAAGATCCTCATTATTAATAGGAAGAAACTCCGTCAAATAGATATTTTGTCTTTCTCCTATATGGGTATTTCGATTATGGACACGAATCGCTACTACAACAAATACGACACCAGTTAAAAAAAATACGACATCTGTTAACAAATTTTTGACGACACCGTGGAGATCGTTTCTACAATTTCTTATGCGAGTTTTTTTCATATGTTATTGAGTGAAAAATAAGATAATAATAAAGTAAAGTTCTTTGTAGAACTTGTGAAAATCCTTTTTTTGAATTGATTTTATTAATGGATTTTCTCTCCTATTAATGGATTTTCCTTGTCCTATTAACTTAACGAATTAGCTATTTTCGAAAAAAAAGTTCATATTGAAATTTTACTTCGTGCTCCGAATGAATGATGGTTTACTCAATACAATATCTCTTCGGCGAAACAGAAGATATCTCGATCGGGGAAGAGAAGGGGTAAATCCCATATGACCCAATATATTTGACAAGTCGCACTATATGTCAAGCCAAGCTTTTCGGTTCGGTTCTAGGACGTTGAAAAGATACTTTTGGTATTCCTAATATTCCAAAAATGGAACCAAAAAATGCATATCCTTTATTCACTTCAATAAGGAAAGGTGAAAATCCATGATTTCTTGTCGATTCAAAAAAACTGTAACGAAGGGATTGATTGATCATTCGAATGATCAAAAAGTATCCATTTATTCTCCAATAATGCAATCTTCCCGTTGCGTATTGGTACTTATCGGGTATAGAATAGATCTGCTTCTCTTTGTTCTTACGAACAGAGTTGTTCCCTTATTTTGATTTTCAATGAGATGAAATCAAAATGAACCCACAGAATCTACTGAAAAAAAGTTTAGGTACACAGTATCAAAAGTTTAGGTACCCATTATAGAGTCTTCTGAATTTTGATAAAATAAAGTGACATAGTTTCTATTTCTCTTTGATAAAGGGATATTTCCATGGGTTTACCTTGGTATCGTGTTCATACTGTCGTATTGAATGATCGCGGTCGATTGCTTTCTTTTTATTCTTTTTATATAATGAAAGCAACTCTAGTTGCTGGTTGGGCCGGTTCGATGGCTTTAGACGAATTAGCTCTCTCTGACCCCGTTCTTGATCCAATGTTGAGATTATGATCAATAATCTTAATATACCTATTATGTTAAGCATCCATGGCTGAATGGTTAAAGCGCCCAACTCATAATTGGCAAATTCGTAGGTTCAATTCCTACTGGATGCACGCTAATGGGAACGTTCAAAAAGTCTATCGGAATTGGCTCTCTATCAATGGGATCTCCTCATCCATACATAACGAATTAATTGGTATAGTATATTCATACCATAACATAGGAAGAGTAAGAACTAGGATTCTGATCGATACTGAAACTCATAGGTAAGAAAATGGATTTATGGATGGAATCAAATATGCAGTAGTTACAGGAAAAAGTCTTCGGGAAGAATCAATCTTTCATTAAATATCAAAATCAAGACGATGTATTTGGGCCATACGCTCATTTACAGACTTATTGTGAAAATTGTGAGACATCCATTTACAAAAAATATGCGCAAAAAAACAAATATATTTGTCAACATTGTGCATTTCATTTACCAATGGAGAGTTTCGATCGAATCGAATCTTTGATTGATTCGGGTACTTGGAGTCCTACGGATGAGAAGATGGTTTCTATTGATATGAGATTCTTAGATCCACATAGAAGATTTTGAACAATCTGGAAAATGGGAATGTCGATATTTCTTAGACAATAATGGATTTTTGAGAGGATCAAGAATTTGACTATTTTGACTCTCGTCAAATATAAAGAAGAAATTCTCAGAAAGATACCGAGAGGAAGGAGAAGTAGATAAGCATTTGTTCAACAATGACAAATTGAACTTGAAGACCTTGTATACTTCTAATGTCGAATCAGGATCAACAAAGACAGAAATCAAGGATTGGGTCGAACTCTTCTTGTTAAGGTAATAGCTATGAATAGTCATCTTCTACCCCGAAAGAGGGGCACTTATTATGGGACATACAATGCATTAGAGGCGTATGATCATTCCGCTTGCACCGGGTTATTCTATTCCACCTCTTCTAGAGAAAAGAACTTCAAGAAAAATACTTAATAACATGGCGATCCATTTATACAAAATCTCAAGTACGAGCACACGCAAAGGAGCCGTAGACAGTCAAATGAAATCCAATCCACGAAATAAATTGATCTATGGACGACATCATTGTAGTAAAGGTCGTAATGCCAGAGGAATCATTACCGTAAGGCATAGAGGGGGGGGTCATAAGCGCTTATACCGTCGAATCGATTTTCGACGGAATCAAAAAAGCATATCTGGTAGAATCGTAACCATAGAATACGACCCTAATCGAAATGCATACATTTGTCTTATACACTACGGGGATGGTGAGAAGAGATATATTTTACATCCCAGAGGAGCTAGAATTGGAGATACCATTGCTTCTGGTACAGAAGCTTTTATATCAATGGGAAATGCCCTACCTTTGAGTGCGGTTTGAACTATTGATTTACGTAATTGGAAGTAACCAATTAGGTTTACGACAAAACCTATAAATCGATCACTGATCCAATTGGAGTACCTCTATGGAATAGACCTCAACAGAAAACTGTTGAGTAACGGCAGCAAGTGATTGAGTTCAGTAGTTTCTCATAGAAAATTATTGACTCTCGAGATATGGTAATATGGAGAAAACTGTTTGAAGCACGCACAGAACTGGAAGCGCACCTTCTTTCAAAGAGAGGAGGGTTATTCACATTTCATTTGATGGTCAGAGGCGAATTGAAAGCTAAGCAGTGGTAATGAAGATCCACCGAAGAGATGTCTCCTACGTTACCCGTAATATGTGGAAGTATCGACGTAATTTGATAGAGTCATTCGGTCTGAATGCTACATGAGAAACATAAGCCAGATGACGGAACGGAGAGACCTAGGGTGTAGAAGATGATAACATGAATGATTCATCAGATTCGGATTCCTCTATATCCACTCATGTGATACTTCATTATACGATGAAAAGATCTATTTTTTTCTATATCATCATATACATCTAGAAAGCCGTATGCTTTGTAAGAAGCTTGTACAGTTTGGGAAGGGGTTTTTTTGATAAAAAAGAAGAATCTACTTCAACCGATATGCCTTTAGGCACGGCCATACATAACATAGAATTCACACATGGAAAAGGCGGACAATTAGCTAGAGCAGCAGGTGCTGTAGCGAGACTGATTGCAAAAGAGGGTAAATCAGCCACATTAAGATTACCATCTGGGGAGGTTCGTTTGATATCCCAAAACTGCTTAGCAACAATCGGACAAGTGGGTAATGTTGGGGCGAAGCTCAAGAGTTTGGGTAGAGCTGGATCGAAGTGTTGGCTAGGTAAGCGTCCTGTGGTAAGAGGAGTAGTTATGAACCCTGTGGACCATCCACACGGGGGCGGTGAAGGAAAAGCCCCAATTGGTAGAAAAAAACCCGCAACTCCTTGGGGTTATCCTGCGCTTGGAAGAAGAAGTAGGAAAAGGAGAAAATATAGTGATAGCTTGATTCTTCGTCGCCGTAAATAGGAATATTCCAAATCGAATTTTTGGAATTCGAAATAATGGGATGGGCGAACGACGGGAATTGAACCCGCGCATGGTGGATCCACAATCCACTGCCTTGATCCACTTGGCTACATCCGCCCCTTATCTAGCTAAAGAAAGTATTTTGTCTTTTTTCCATTCCGAATTATTGTATTGATTCTGACCTCGATACTTAGATCATTCTATTGGACATAGAATGACAATGAATCTTTTCCATGCAAAAAAAGGAGTAATCAGCTGTGATAGGTGAAAAAAAAAGGATTGTCAAAAAAAGGATTGTCAAAAAAAGGATTGTCAAAGAAAGAATTGTCAAAGAAAGAATTGTAGTAAAGAAAAGATTTGTAGCTAAGCATTTATCGGAAACATTTGAAAAAATCAAAAAGGGGGAGGAGAGAGAACTAATAGTCACTTGGTCTCGGGCATCAACTATTATACCCTCAATGGTTGGCCATACAATCGGTATTCATAATGGAAAGGAACATATACCTATTTATATAACAGATTCTATGAAAGGTCACAAATTGGGAGAATTCGCGCCTACCCGGGAGGACCCGATAGATGAAAGAAACGATAACGATAATAAATCTGTAATGAAGAATAAAAAAAAATAGGGATCAAACAAAGATTAAGGAGAAAGAATCTTATGAAAAATCTTAAAAAACTAGAGAATAACCCTATGAAAAAGAACTCAAGTTCAAGTAAAGGAGTCCAAGTTTTAACTCAACATATTGGTATTTCTGCTTCCAAAGCGCGAAGAATAATTGATCAGATTCGCGGACGTTCTTATGAAGAAACACTTACCATACTCAAATTCATGCCTTATCAAGCATCTTCTCTCATTTTCAAATTAGTGTATTCTGCAGCAAGAAATGCTAATCATAATATGGGTTTAAACAATGCTGAATTATTCATTAGTAAAGCCGAAGTCCATAGGAGTACTATTAGAAAAAAGACAAGACTCTGTGCTCAAGGACACAGTTATCCAATAAAAAGAATCACGTGTCTTATAACAATTGTACTAAAGGAAAAATCGAAATCTTTATTAGATTAATCTAAAATTTAGATATTAAATTAAAAAGATATGGATGAAAAAAATCAAATAAAATAGAAAATTATGGGACAAAAAACAAATCCACTTTGTTTAAGACTTGGTACAACCCACAGTCATCATTCTGTTTGGTTTGAAGAACCAAAAAAATATTCTACGAGTATACAAGAAGATCGAAAAATACGAAATTTTTTCAAGAATTATATACAAAAAAAAATCAAAGAATTTCTAAAAATTGCTAAAAAAGAATATTCACAAACAGAACTACAAGAATGTTATTTAAAACAATTAACACAAGAAGAACTACAAGAATATTATTTAAGACAATTAAAATTAAAACAATTAAAACAAAAACAATTAAAACAAAAAAAGAAAAAGAATAAAAAGAAGAAAAAACATTATTTAAAAAAAAGTAAATTAAGTCGACCTCCCTTAGGCCTACCTCCCTCAGGCCTACCCCCCTTAGGCTTTGAAGGAATTATACGTATACAAATTGAAAAACAAGGAGTTAGAGCAAAAAAAACATTTGTACGAATCATAATCTATAGCGGATTGGTACCAAAATTCTTATTGAAAGGGGAAACACTGAAAGATTTCAAGGAAAATATAGAAAAACAAGAATTCTTCTATTCTATATACCCCACAAAATATCCCAGAAGACTTCGTATTCAACTCGTCGAATACGCTGAAGAACCACTTTATAGCCACCCTAATCTTATTGCAGAATTTATAGCCTTACAATTAAAACATAGAGTTCCGTTTAGAAAGACAATGAAAAAAGCTATTGATATAACTAAATCTACAGGTATAAAAGGAATCAAAATACAACTCGCAGGCCGTATCGACGGAAAAGATATCGCGCGTAAAGAAAGTAAAAGAAACGGTAAACTACCCCTACAAATAATTTGTACCAAAATGGATTATTATTCTCATACAATCCAAGCTGTCTACGGAGTTTTAGGCTTAAAAATTTGGATATTTAGAAAGTAGAATTAATAAAGTAGAAAAAATTGACTTTGTCTTTCCATATCCATTAAAGAAAAAAAAACAAAGAATTCAAATCGAATTAGTTAGGGTTAAATAAAGATATGATTGACTCTCTTAGTATAATTGCTATGCTTAGTGTGTGATTCGTTAGTTTTTTCTTTAAAATTTAAAAATAAGAATTGAAAAAGTCAACTAATCCTTACTAAAAACTTATTCTTACTAAAAACTTATTTTTTTTTAATCAAAAAAAAACCAACCTATTGCTTCGTATTATCAAGATCCCAAGAAAAAGTCACTATAATGATTTAAATATGAATAAATTATATATTTATAGCAACTGAAATCTCTTCTTTTTTCTCTAATTCATAGAGAAAAAATCCGATTATTTATTTAAGTAAAAATAAAGGGATTTTTATAAAAGGAAAGGTGATAGAAAGAAAGAACAAGATATCAATGTTATATCATCCCAATATGTATGGTCTATAAATCACGTGATAAAAGAAAAAGCAGTGTAACAAAGCATCCATAATCAAAATTTGAATCTTAATCAAATATTCAATTCAAAAATACTGAAAAAAGAGGAATATTAATAAAATAAAAAAAAAAATAAAGAGTCCTGAGTTAATAAAACTAAGGAAATTGACTCAAAAACAAATTTTGTTGGAAGCTCCATTGCAGAGTTTGGGCCTAATCATGAATAGAGAAGCTATGGGAACGACAGAACCTTTGACTATATAGAATTATATTAAAAAAATTCTAAAAATTCATTAGGTGGGATGGCGGAACAAACTAAGAAAACATTTAATTATTTATTCTGAAAGTGATGAATCGAACCTACGAATGAAAGAAAAAAATGAAAAAGAAAACAGTCAATATTCGCCCGCGAAATAGCTTTTTATTTTTTTTTATTCGCGAGGAGCCGGATGAGAAGAAATTCTCATGTCCTGTTTTGCAATAGAGATGAGATTCAAAAAAGAACCATCGACTATAACCCCAAAAAAACGAGATTTCGTAAACAACATAGAGGAAGAATGAAGGGAATATCTCGTCGAGGCAATTCGATTTCTTTTGGCAGATATGCTCTTCAAGCACTTGAACCTGCCTGGATTACAGCTAGACAAATAGAAGCAGGACGAAGGGCAATAACACGATATGTGCGTCGTGGTGCAAAAATATGGGTACGTATGTTTCCCGACAAACCTGTTACAATAAGGACTACGGAAACACGCATGGGTTCAGGTAAAGGAGATCCAAAATATTGGGTATGCGTTATTAAACCAGGTCGAATACTTTATGAAATGAGTGGAGTATCAGAAACTATTGCTAGAAGAGCTATCTCAATAGCTGCTCACAAAATGCCTATACAAACTCAATTTCTTATTTCAGAATAGAAATGTAGAGGAAGAAGGATAAAGTATTAAAGATTAAAAAGCAAGTGTAGGTTTATTTTTTTCTGGATAGAAAATATTTTTTATTTTATTTTTGTACTGAAATTTAGAAATTAAAAAAAAAAAAAGAAAGATATGATTCAACCTCAAACTATGTTGAATGTAGCAGATAACAGCGGTGCTCGCAAATTGATGTGTATTCGAATCATAGGAGCTAGTAATCAACGATATGCTCAAATTGGTAATGTTATTGTTGCTGTAATCAAAGAAGCAGTTCCCAATATGTCTCTAGAAAAATCTGAAGTAATTCGAGCTGTAATTGTACGGACATGTAAGGAATTCAAATGTGAAGATGGTATGATAATAAAATACGATGACAATGCAGCAGTTGTCATTGATCAAAAAGGAAATCCAAAAGGATCTAGGATTTTTGGTGCAATCACTGAAGAATTGAGAAAATTTCGTTTTACTAAAATTCTCTCATTAGCTCCTGATGTATTATAAAAACTAGTAATTGAGACTATTAACTAGTAAATGAGACTATTATATATTGGATATCTTAAATAGATGAAATTGGGGATTTTTTTAGGGTATATATTTGAAAAAATCAATAAAAAAAGGAAAACATGTTGATTACAAAAAAATTTGTGAGAATCCATAATTCGAATTTGTTATGAGTAAGGACACTATTTCCAATCTTATTACTTTGATAAGAAATGCTGACATGGCTAACAAAGAAACTGTTCCAGTACCGTCTACAAACATTACTGAAAGCATTGTTAAGATACTTTTAAGAGAAGGTTTTATTGAAAATGTTCGGAAACAAAAAAAAAATAACAAAAATTTCTTGATTTTAAGTCTACCTTTTTATAGAAAAAAAGGAATATATAGAACTAGTTTAAAACGTATAAGCCGACCCAGTTTTCGAATTTACTCGAAATATCAACGAATTCCTAAGCTTCTAGGTGGAATAGGAATTGTAATTCTGTCTACTTCTCGAGGTATAATAACAGATCGAGAAGCTCGACTTCAAAGAATTGGAGGAGAAATTTTATGTTATATATGGTAATTCTCATAAAAATAAAAAAGAAAACTCTCAGTAATGTCATTACTAAAAAAAATGATATTTTGAATCATTCAGTATACAAATTTCATGTGATTTCGAAAATTTCGCAAATATTATTTAACACTAAAGGAGGTGTACTATGAAAAAGAAAAAAAAAAATAGTAGTCCTGGAAAAGAAAACAATGAACGATTTATTTATGAAGGAACAATTGTGGACCCAATCAAAGATATAATGTTCCACGTGCGCTTGGATCCTAGTAATAGAATCGTTCTGGGTTATCTCTCTGGTAAGATACGTCGTAACCGTATACGTGTATTACTGGGGGATAGAGTTAAGATCCTGATAAGTGAATTTGACCCAGAAAGAGGAAAGATTTTTTATAGATTTCCTCCTCAATCAAAAAAGAGTCGATTAAAAAGGGTTAAAAACGACCATCAAGCGATGGAGAATCCTAGCTCTACTGAATCGACAGAAACCACAAATACAATAAGAAGCGATTCCTATAAATCAACAGATCAAAGGAATAGCTCTAAAGACACAACGCCTAACCAAGATTAGGCAAATTGGGTTAATGAGTCTTATTTTTACCAATAATTAAATAAAAGAATGGAGGTACTACTATATGTAGTGCAACAAATGGACGAACGTACATTCCGGGCCCGCTTGTGCGGGATTGATAAAATCGTAGAATGCTATCTATCTTATGAACTGTTTCGTAACAGTACCCCTGTATTGGTGGGGGATCTCATAAGATTGCAATACAACGATGGTCTTAGACGCATAAAAAAAAGGTTTTATTATATCATTGAAGTGATATAATAAAGCTTTTTATATGCAACTATGATCGGGGTTAAACCAACAACTATTCATGATTCCATATGGAATATGGAATCAATTATATAATTTTCGAAAATAAAAAAGACTCTTATGATAAAACTTCGTTTGAGACGATGTGGGAAAAAGCAACGTGCGACTTGAAGGACATAATTTTCTGTGGATTTTTACATCTACCATTTTCTTTCTAGAGTAATGAAAATGCTTTTGGTTCGACATAATTTGTTCTGTTCAAAAACCCGTAAACAGTACATGATGAAGCTCGACGTTTGATTTTTTTATTTGTTCTATCAAATAAGGGAAAGAATCCAGGGTTAGTGAGAATTAACTTAATTTTATTTTAATTAATTGAAAGAAACTTTGTCAGTATATTCTTAACATCGAGATCAAAAAAAATCCAATTCAAACAATAAAAAAAAATAAAAGAGAGAAAGTGAAATTGTTGGAAATTGGTAAAACTCTTTTGATTTTAAGGTGGAATGGAAGTGAATCCTTCAGATTTTATTCATAAGTATAAGGAAATCACAAAAAAGGGGTGTTGCTTTCCCTTTGACAAGGAATAAAGATCTCCAAAGTAATGTATAAACCTAAAGATTCCAAAAAGAAAATATAAAGGATTCCGGAACAAGAAAATACTTCGTTGAAATTATCTCAACAATGTAATTGGATCATTTTAATCTAAATATCTTTCTTAGAGATAAAACAAACAAAAGAGTTTATAGACAGCTCAAGAAATTTCTTCATAAAGATTTTCCTTTGAACTTTCTCAAAATTATTTAACTTGAGTCATGAGTCAAAATGATATTTTTTTCTATAACGAAAAGGAAAAAGGAACTCTATTTGAATCATAGTCTAATTCATGATTTTTTGAACCCATTTTCCATTCTATAGATAAATTTAAATCATTTTTCTTGAGCCGTATGAGGTGAAAATTTCACATACGTTTCTAGGGAGGCTTTTTTTATCTATATCTATCCCAATGAGCCATCTATCGAATCGTTGCAACTGATGCTCAGTCCCGAAGAGAAGGAAAAGATCTTGGAAAAGTAGGTTTTTATGATCCAATAAATAAAAAAACTTATTTAAATTTTTCTGCTATTCTTTTTTTCCTTAAAAAAGGTGCTCAACCTACAGAGACTGTTCATGATATATTAACAAGGGCAGAATTTTTTAAAGAAAGAAGTTTGGGTTAATGAAAGCAAGGAAAGAACAAAATTTCGAAATATAAAAATCAAAAAAGATATACCATTTAAGTAGGAGAAAAGGATTAATAAGGTATGATTAGATAAGGTTTTATCTTAATAAGATATGATTCGATTATAAATAATATGATATTTATATTGAATAATAGAAATATTCAAATTTTCTATTTTTATTTTATCTTTTGACACGTAAGCGAATATTTTCATGAATTACCTATCTATGTTAATGAAATTCAGAAAATGATATCTGAATCAAAACCTATGTAACAGTGAATCCTTCAGATTTTATTCATAAGTATAAGTAAATCACAAAAAAGGGGTGTTGCTTTCCCTTTTACTATCTATTATCGTTAATGAAATTCAGAAAATGATATCTGAATCAAAACCTATCCTATATCACTTGGATCTTAAATGAATATTTGAATGCTTGAATGGGAGGTCGTTTATGCGATACTTCTTGGCTTACATAGTCGAGCAGGTGGACGAACGTACATTCCGGGCCCGCTTGTGCGGGATTGATAAAATCGTAGAATGCTATCTATCTTATGAACTGTTTCGTAACAGTACCCCTGTATTGGTGGGGGATCTCGTAAGATTGCAATACAACGATGGTCTTAGACGCATAAAAAAAAGGTTTTATTATATCATTGAAGTGATATAATAAAGCTTTTTATATGCAACTATGATCGGGGTTAAACCAACAACTATTCATGATTCCATATGGAATATGGAATCAATTATATAATTTTTGTTCTGTTCAAAAACCCGTAAACAGTACATGATGAAGCTCGACGTTTGATTTTTTTATTTGCTCTATCAAATAAGGGAAAGAATCCAGGGTTAGTGAGAATTAACTTAATTTTATTTTAATTAATTGAAAGAAACTTTGTCAGTATATTCTTAACATCGAGATCAAAAAAAATCCAATTCAAACAATAAAAAAAAATAAAAGAGAGAAAGTGAAATTGTTGGAAATTGGTAAAACTCTTTTGATTTTAAGGTGAAATGGAAGTGAATCCTTCAGATTTTATTCATAAGTATAAGTAAATCACAAAAAAGGGGTGTTGCTTTCCCTTTTACTATCTATTATCGTTAATGAAATTCAGAAAATGATATCTGAATCAAAACCTATCCTAATATAACTTGGATCTTAATTGAACATTTAAATTCTTGAAGGAGGTCATTTATGACATTGATACTAGCCAAGGTCATGCACCAATTTAGCGAACAAACATTCTGCGCACGCGTGTATCTGACTCGTGAATTTTTAGTATGTCATCTCTCTAATGAGATATATCGTAACAGGACCCCTGTATTAGTTGGAAATCTAGTACTGCTACAATACAAGGCGAATAAATCTAAAAATAAAAAGTTGTATTATATCATTAAAGTAATAAAATAAAGCTCTTTTTATGCAACACCTGGGGGGTTTAGGGATGAAAGGCGGGAACGTATACAGAAAAGATAGTTCTTTTCTATTATTCCCCTTATTTTCAGTTAAGTTAAGGATCTCCAAGGGGATTACGGCTCTATGAGTCGTGATGAATTTTGAGCACCAGCCCTACATTGGAGGTATCGAGAAGAAATTGGAATGTAATAATATAGATTCATAAAATAAAGAAGAAAAGGTTCTCTATTGATTCTATCCCTATGGGATAGAAGAAGAAAAATCGAAATGAAATCAAGAATCCAGGAAAAAGGGGAAATCAAAAAAAAATGAATCAAAAAAAGTTTTCATTTAAATAAACCGATGAAAAAGAAGAAAAAAAGAAGAAAAATGGTAGAAAGTATTTTGTTTTTCTAGGAACAGCAGTAAACAAATTCAACGAGAGCATGTTCCACGTACGTTTAGATCATAGTCGTTCTGTCTTATCTCTCTGCTAATATGCGTCATAATCATATATGTGTATTGCTGAGAGATAGAGTCAAGAAAAATAGATGAGTCTTATTTTTTCCCAATAAATGAAACAAAGAAAAAAGATAATACATAAGAAATATGAAAATTGGAGCATCAGTTCGTAAAATTTGTAAAAGATGTCGATTAGTTCGTAGACGTAAACAACTTACGGTGATTTGTCCCAATCTGAAACATAAAAAAAGGCAAGGTTAATCTTTCTCATTAAAAAAAACCTTCCTTTATAAATTCTTAATCACTTTGTTCAACAATTTTATCGATACAGGAAAAAAGGAAAAAGTTTTTTTATTGCTGCAATGGTACTATCAATAATTATATTAATTATATTGTTTTAATAAAGAACAGTGAAGAATTTAAAAAATGGAAAGAGAGGGATTCGAACCCTCGGTAAACAAAAGCCTACATAGCAGTTCCAATGCTACGCCTTCAACCACTCGGCCATCTCTCCTAATATTATAATCTCTATATATTATATATATATATTTTCTATATTTTTTGATGAAAAACTGAGTGAATGGGGAGTTTTCTTATTACTAATAGGTTTCATAAGAATAAATAATACCTTTCCAGTTTTCTATTTTCTTTTAAAGAAAATACTCCGCGGATCTATTTTTAAATAGATAATCGTCCCATGAATTTTTTATTTCAAATTGTTAGATTTATGATGTGGCATATTTATTATGCCACATATTATGCAAATAAAACATATAATTAATATTTGGAAGATTTATTTTATGATGAAAAGATTTTTCCTTTGTTTGAATTCTAACCAAAAAAACTTCTTGAATTATCTACATAACATAGTCAAATAAAATCTTTTTTTATTTTATTGAACTTAAATGAAACAAAACCTAGTCTTTTTTTTTTTTTACGTAATTTTTGACTTTATATTAACTTTGTTGTTAAGATCATTTTCTCGAGGGGTAATGAAAAGAATTATATAACGGATTAGTAATTATGCCTAGATCGCGTATAAATGGGAATTTTATAGATAAGACCTTTTCAATTTTAGCCAATATATTGTTGGGAATAATTCCAACAACTTCAGGAGAAAAAAAGGCATTTACCTATTACAGAGATGGTGTGATTTGATTCTTTTTTCTTGTTTTTTTAGCCTGTAGTTAAGTCTTACAAGAAATTAAGTCTTACAAGAAAAACGTATTGCGGGATAGAAAAAACCTAATAATGAAAAGAAACCTACGCTTGGTGAAGGTAAAGTTTGTGAGGGTAAAACAATAAATGCCTTCTGTCGTGTATCCTCGATTGATGCAATCTCAGATGCTTTAATCATCCATTTGAGCATTGAGCAAAAGATTAAACCCATAGGTTTCTTCGTATTGCGGGTAAATCCTACTCTACTAAATACCCTATTAAGTATAGGGAAAAAGCACTACACTTAGAAATCAACAAAACAAAAACTTTGTTCGAAATAACCCTTTTCCTTATTAAGTATCGGGACTAAAAAGAATGGTTGGGACAACAAACATCCATTTCGTTCGTACTTTGGATACCCATAAAACCATAAAAGATCGTTGAAGTAACTAATTCCCAGAAACAGAAAGCGTTAATAACAAAGAAATTATTGGAGTTACCTCTTTCATTTCATCGACTACTAATATGTATTCATTTCATCTACTACTAAATATATAGTAGTAATATGAAGAGTTGGTGTTAAGAAAAAACCTCTGATGAGAAGGTTGACTAGAGATTTCTAGTAAAAATACTAGCTTCTTTCAGTTCATAATAAGATGAGAATAGTTTGATTTTAATTCTAAAGATTTTTTCTTAAGTATTATGTACAGAAGGTAGGAGCCGTATGAAATGAAAATATCATGTACGGTTCTGGAACGGAGACCTTTTCAATAGACTGAACGACCGTAACGAATGTTGGCTCAATCCGAGGGAAATTATGCAGAAGCTTTACAGAATTATTATGAAGCTACGCGACCAGAAATGGATCCTTATGACCGAAGTTATATACTCTATAACATAGGCCTTATACATACAAGCAATGGAGAGCATACAAAAGCTTTGGAATATTATTTTCGAGCACTAGAACGAAATCCTTTTTTACCGCAAGCTTTTAATAATATGGCTGTGATCTGTCATTACGTGCGACTATCTCTACTATAGAAAAAAAAGAAATTAGCTAGTATCTACTAGATAAAATAGGATTTCTACATAGAAATCGTCAAAAACAACGATTTTTATCAGCTGTAGGAAATAAACAGATTTCACGAAAATCAAAATAGGTAGAAAAAAGCCTCTACTTTTTATTCTATGGATAAAAAATCAAATTAATAGAGGAAGCATCGTAAAGATCAATTAGCGAGCTATTGTGTCGATAAAGTTAAGAACTGCTTACTTATGCCATAATAGGGGACATTAAGTTAGGAATCCACTTATGTAATAGAGTTGATCCACTAAGATATTAAGCAGCGGTGTAGTTTTAGATCCCAAAGATAGTAAGTCTTTTTTCTTATTGAGAAAATTCATTTTCAAAGATTCTATAGCAATTTTCTATATGAAAACGAGATAGTTACCTCTCAGAAAATCATAAAAATATATTTATGAGCTATATATGCTTTATTCTTCTGAAGGTGGGAAGAAAAGAAAAAACTGATTGATTATTAACGAAATCAGAGTTTGAAACTTACTGTAATTAACTTTTTCTTTTTTTATAATTAACAATAAAAAAAAAAATGAAGAGAAATTGAATTATCCAATATAGAAGAAATCAGGATAAAAGAAATCAGAATAGATAGAAAAGAAAGAATAGATTACTGAGCCGTATGAGGTAGGAAACTCTCAAGTACAGTTCTAAGGGAAAGA